AACAATAATTGAATAATTCCTTCATAGAGATAGAGGACATAATTCACATGGATATAGTAAATCTCGCTTGGGCTGCTTTAATGGTAGTCTTTACGTTTTCCCTTTCACTAGTAGTATGGGGAAGGAGTGGACTCTAGAAGTACTACTAATTGAGTTTAGGAACTAAACAGTATCACTTTTTTTTATAGATCGTTCGGCAAAGTTTTTTTTATTTAAAATTTCACTATTTCAATTTAAAATTTTATTTTTAAATTGAAATAGAAATGAAAAATATCTTCATTTCGAAATTCTCTTGGATTTTAGTTGAGTAATGTATTCTATGAATAATAAATATATATGAAGAATACTCTTTCAATCAAAGAAATATTTCAATTATTTCCGTGTTCGTATTTTGAAAGTAAAAAAAGTAAAAGGAATACAAATGGTAGGAAATTTATTCCAACTGAATTCTTCATAAATTTTCTATTTCGATGAACTGACTCTTACCAAAGTTAGATATGGACATGAGGAAGAACGGAACTTTTTTTTATTTTGTTTACCTCTTTACTGTTCAAAGATCAAAGAGAAAACAATTCGTTTATTCCATTACGTGGATACACATTGGGAAACAACATAGTAGTTGTCCAACGAGATACTGCACATCCTAAAATATTGTCTTGGGCGAGTCACATATTGCGCCGCTTGTTTTAGTTTTACTATTTTAGAAATTTTATTTATGTTTTGCTTGTTTTATTGAACCCATTTCATATCATGGTTCAAACGTTAAAAGTCGACGGGTTTTACTAATCCTTTTCGAAATCCGAAGAAGTTCCCATGGATCATTTGTCAACTCCTCAATCAATGACTTCTTCGATCGGGATTCATATTGAAAATAATCAGAAATATAGGAATTCTAATCGTAAAAGTCGCTTTCGATTATTTCAAATTAATTTAATTGAAATCAACACAAATTAAATACAAATAGATAAAGCAAAAAAATAGAATTGGGATACTATATAATATACATTATCACTCTATATATTATATATACGTAATTAAATAGATTTCTATATATATAGAAAAGGAATATGATGATACTATTGTAGATTGATCTATATTAATCTATATTAAATTAACCCGCATTACAATACAACTTTATACACTACAATAACAATACTAGATAGTATGGTAGAAAGAAATATCTGAATCTTTCTACCATACTATCGTATCTCATAGAATACGACTGATTCTAGTCTGCCCATTTCATTTAAGACGCGAAATTTTTATCCTTTTCTTCTCTGCAATTATTGATAAGAAATAAAAAATCAAGTTTAATTCAAATTAATCACCTTGGCTGACTGTTTTTACGTATATTATAAGTAAAAAAGCAGTAGGAACTAGAATAAACAGTGCAGTAGCAATAAATGCGAGAATATTTACTTCCATAATCTCATTGTTTAATTTTTCTTTAATTCGCAATAACTCGGGAGTTAATCCCATAGAGATAAAAAATCTTTCGCCTGTAAATTCAATGGGATGCATTACATCTCGATGATATCGAATCGGATCAATATCATGAATAACAATATCGGAGCTATCAAATCGATTCATCGTCAAGAATTGAATAGTATAACATAGGACGATCTTTTATCCATACTGAACTCAAAATTTGATTCCCAATACAATCAATAATTCCTTTATTTATTTATCATTCTTTTCCATTCTTTCTTTTCTATAACCTACCGCCCTCTTTGTACAATCATCTGATGAAGTATCATCTAACCGCCTTTCCACTTACCATTGGTTCTAAACAAACCCCAACAAACAATAGAAGCTCAATGAAAAAAAGGAAGGAGCTAAGTTATAAACTCCTTTTTTTAATGATCCAATCTTCTTGGAAAACAAAAGAAGTATGATAAAGACGAGTACAAATTCCGGTATAAAAAAATCGAATATTCCATCAAATTAACTATTTTTTTATATATTTATATATAAATTTAAAAAGTTTGTTCTTTCAAGGAAAAACCCTTATAAAAAAAAAAAAATTCATTACCTCGCTAATAAAAAAGTGATCCTTGTTTGATCTTTATTTTTTGAATATCCTCTTGCATTGGATTAGTAATGGGACGCATATATCAAAAGCTCAATGCGAAATTTGAATGAGATAGATTATTTCAAATTAGTAAAATTTGAAATTGAGGTTACACAAAATAGGGCCCGAAAAGGATATACTTTTATTTTAATCTTAAAATAAAAGTATTCTATACTATTCTATACACAGTAACTATGTTCAATTTATTTTATATTGTACAAATTCCATTTATGTATGTACTCCCGGGAAACATACAATACTCTACTCTATTTCATATTTCACAGATCGGGAGTAATTGAAAAAGCCAGACCCAGTACAGTACGGTATCCCGTGGAATCCTGAATCTGATGCTAATAATATAATAATTGTACTAATCCACATATGCCTCTCTCCCATCAATCGAATCGGTACTAGTCGAAGAAATGGAAA